ATGAAAATATCTTCTAGTGTCGAGGGAATTGCATGTATAGAGATTCAAAAAAGAATCGACTTGATTCAAGTCATAATCTATATGGGATTCCCAAAGTTATTAATAGAACATCAAAAAATCGAAGAATTACAGATAAATATACAAAAAGAACTTAATTCTGTGAACCGTAAACTCAATATTGCTATTACAAGAATTGCAAATCCTTATGGACACCCTAATATTCTTGCAGAATTTATAGCCGGACAATTAAAAAATAGAGTGTCATTCCGCAAAGCAATGAAAAAAGCTATTGAATTAACCGAACAAGCAGGTACAAAAGGAATTCAAATACAAATTGCAGGGCGTATCGACGGAAAAGAAATTGCACGTGTCGAATGGATCAGAGAAGGTAGGGTACCTCTACAAACCATTAGGGCTAAAATTGATTACTGTTCCTATACAGTTCGAACTATCTATGGGGCTTTAGGTATCAAAATTTGGATATTTGTAGACGAGTAATAATAAAACCTTTACTTAAACTTATCTTTAGGTCTATCAGTTAATAGAACAAAAAAAATTCTTTCATTCTTTTTTGTCTGTTAAATCAAAACAAAAACAAATAATTCTATAAGGTTGAATAAAGATTCCATTAATTATTTGATTCGATATAATTATAATTGCTATGCTTAGTGTGTGACTCGTTAATTTTTTTAGGGTTCGATTCAAAAAAAAAAAAGACCAGCCCATAGTATGAACTAATAACCAACTCATCGTTTCGCATTATCTGGATATAAAGAAACAGTCGAGATATGATATATTGGTCATATCATTGTAGCAACTGAAATCTTTTTTAGATAAAAAAAAGAAAAACCAATTTTATTCTGAGTTGCGAAAGAATAAAAGGAAAGTATATAGATAAATGGAAGGGTGAGAGAAAGAGAGAAAAAAAAAATCTATGATATAGAATTCCAATATGTAAGGTCGATGATTCATCTCATAAAGGGAAATGTAATAAAGCATTAATACTAATTGATCCCTAATTAAACAAAATAAAATCGTTCTTATAGAATAGAACAAAAAAATCAAGAGCCCCGAGTCAATAAAGACTGAGAGTATTGACTCAAGAACAAATTTCATTTAGGGGCTCCGTTGTAGAATCCAGACCTAACCATTAATCGCGAAGCGATGGGAACGACAGAACCCCTGATTGCATAAGATTCTATTGAAAACGAATCCTAATGGTTCATTGGGTAGGATGGCGGAATGAACTAGGAACTCATTTATTCTGAAAAATCGTGTCATGAATTAATCCTAAAATAAAAGTAATGCCATGCACTAATCCGATAAACTGAATATTAAATAAAGTAAATATTCGCCCGCGAAAATCTTTCTTTTTTGGATTTCAAAATTGTAGTCGATCCAATATCTAATATTATAATATAAAAGCAAAACAAACTACAGATTCGTTATAACCTTATAATAAAAATAAAACAAAATTTTATTTTTTATAATTATCAATCGAATGTATGTTTAGTTATATCTAAAAAAAAAAGATATATCAATTTCTAATAAATTATCAAAGACTCTCATGATTCAATATATTATTTAATTTATTAAATACATGTATATTATTTTATAATCGTTAATCGTTTCGTTCGTGAGGAGCTGGATGAGAAGAAAATCTCATGTCCAGTTCTGTAGTAGAGATGGAAGTAATAAATAACCATCAACTATAACCCCAAAAGAACCCGATTCCGTAAACACCATAGAGGAAGAATGAAAGGAATATCTTATCGAGGTAATCGTATTTGCTTCGGTAGATATGCCCTTCAAGCGCTTGAACCTGCTTGGATCACATCTAGACAAATAGAAGCAGGACGACGAGCAATGACACGAAACGCACGCCGCGGCGGAAAAATATGGGTACGTATATTTCCAGACAAACCAGTTACAGTAAGACCTACAGAAACACGTATGGGTTCAGGAAAAGGATCTCCCGAATATTGGGTAGCTGTCGTTAAACCAGGTAGAATACTTTATGAAATGAGCGGAGTACCAGAAAATATAGCCAGAAAGGCTATTTCAATAGCGGCATCCAAAATGCCTATACGAACTCAATTCATTATTTCAGGATAGGAATGTAGAACCAAAAGAAAGAGGTTTTTCGGATGAAAAAAACCAATTGCAGGTTTCTTTATTTTGTTTTGAATAAACAATATTTCTTTTTTTTTTTACTGAGCCCTTTGCTTTGCCCTTGCATTGAAAAAACAGATAAAAAACGATATGATTCAACCTCAAACCCATTTGAATGTAGCGGATAACAGCGGAGCCAGAAAATTGATGTGTATTCGAATCATAGGAGCTAGTAATCGACGATATGCTAAGATCGGTGACGTTGTTGTTGCTGTAATCAAGGAAGCAATACCAAATACACCGCTAGAAAGATCAGAAGTGATCAGAGCCGTAATTGTACGTACTTGTAAAGAACTAAAACGCGACAATGGTATGATAATACGATATGATGACAATGCTGCGGTTGTTATTGATCAAGAAGGAAATCCAAAAGGAACTCGAATTTTTGGCGCAATCGCCCGGGAATTAAGACAATTAAATTTCACTAAAATAGTTTCGTTAGCACCCGAAGTATTATAAGATGAGACCATAATAGAGCTTATAGTATTTGAATGAAATTGATTAATTTAGTAGATTGTTTGTGGTTCACGTATATGCCTTTAATATTTCATAAATATTTAATAATTCAGAAAAAAAAAAAAGAGCATGTTGATTATATCAATTAGATCAAAATTCGAGGACAACAAAAATCTTAGTTTCTTATGAGTAAAGACACTATTGCTAACATACTAACTTCTATACGAAATGCTGACATGAATAAAAAAAGAACAGTTCGAATACCATATACTAACATCACTGAAAACATTCTTAAAATCCTTTTACGAGAAGGTTTTATTGAAAACATGAGGAAACATCAGGAAAGCAACAATCTTTTTTTGGTTTTAACCCTACGACATAGAAGGAAAAGGAATAGGAAAGGACCAGATAAAACTGTTTTAAATTTAAAACAGATCAGTCGACCCGGTCTACGAATCTATTATAATTATCAACGAATCCCAAGAATTTTAGGAGGGATGGGGATTGTAATTCTTTCTACTTCTCGAGGTATAATGACAGACAAAGAAGCTCGACTAGAAAGAATCGGTGGAGAAATTTTGTGCTATATATGGTAATCTTTTATGATATACGAATTATATTATAGAACTTTTGTATGTGTGAAAAAAGGGTAGGTTTCTAATATTATGCCTCACACATTAGTTGATACCTCAAGTGAAAGAACAAAAAAAGACTCATTAAGGTTTAATTTCTGAATCACTTCCCAATGGTATTAGTGATTAGGTGATTTTATAAATTTCAACATTCATTTCATGGAGATACAATTCAAAATTCAAAATTTCAAGAAACTTATTTTCTTCCAATAAAGAGATTCAGAATTAAGTTAAGGAATGACAAATATGAAAATAAGAGCCTCCGTCCGTAAAATTTGTGAAAAATGTCGACTGATCCGTAGGCGAGGACGAATTATAGTAATTTGTTCCAACCCAAAACATAAACAAAGACAAGGATAGATAATTTTTAGAAAAAAGGGGGGAAGGGAACTCCATAAATCTAAAGGACCCAATGTTCAAATAAATAAAAATGAATAAAAGCTCTGTTTTGATGTCAAATGGATATATCCATATATCTCTGGCTTAGATTTATGAGATGGCAAAACCTATACCAAGAATTGGTTCACGTAAGAATAGACATATGAGTTCACGTAAAAATGCCCGTAGAATACCAAAGGGAGTTATTCATGTTCAAGCAAGTTTCAACAATACTATTGTGACTGTTACAGATGTACGGGGGCGGGTAATTTCTTGGTCCTCCGCCGGTACTTGTGGATTCAAGGGTGCAAGAAGAGGAACACCTTTTGCCGCTCAAACCGTAGCAGGAAATGCTATTCGGGCAGTAATGGATCAAGGTATGCAACGAGCAGAAGTCATGATAAAGGGCCCCGGTCTCGGAAGAGATGCGGCATTAAGGGCTATTCGTAGAAGTGGTATACTATTAAGTTTCATACGAGACGTAACCCCTATGCCACATAATGGATGCAGGCCCCCTAAAAAAAGACGTGTGTAAAACTAAGCATTGAAAATATTTCAAGAGAAATAAATAATTCAATGATTTGATCAAATAATATTACTATGGTTCAAGAGAAAGTAACAGTATCTACTCGGCCACTACAGTGGAAATGTGTTGAATCAAGAGCAGACAGTAAACGTCTTTATTATGGACGCTTTATTCTGGCTCCACTTATGAGAGGACAAGCCGATACAATAGGCATTGCGATGAGAAGAGCTTTGCTTGGAGAAATAGAAGGAACATGTATCACACGCGTAAAATTCGAGAAACTACCACATGAATATTCTACCATAATCGGTATTCAAGAATCCGTACATGAAATTTTAATGAATTTGAAAGAAATTGTATTGAGAAGTAATCTATATGGAACTCGTGATGCGTCTATTTGTGTCAAGGGTCCCCGATATGTAACTGCTCAAGATATCATCTTACCACCTTCCGTGGAAATCGTTGATAATACACAGCATATAGCTAACCTAACAGAACCAATAACTTTGTGTATTGAATTACAAATCAAGAGGGATCGCGGATATCGTATAAAAACGCCAAATAACTTTCAAAAAGGAAGTTATCCTATAGATGCTGTATTCATGCCTGTTCGAAATGCAAATCATAGTATTCATTCTTATGTGAATGGAAATGAAAACCAAGAAATACTTTTTCTCGAAATATGGACAAATGGAAGTTTAACTCCTAAAGAAGCACTTCATGAGGCCTCCCGAAATTTGATTGATTTATTTATTCCCTTTTTCCATGCAGAAGAACATTTAGAAAACAATCAACACAAAGGTACTTTACCCCTTTTTAATTTTCATGGTAGATTA